TTCCAATCAAAAAAAAATTTCGACATATTTCACTTTATTATGAAAACCAATCCTACTACTTCTGGTCCTGCGGGTTCCACACTTGACGAAAAAAACCTAGGGCGTATCGCTCAAATTATTGGCCCAGTACTGGATGTTGTTTTTCCCCCGGGCAAGATGCCTAATATTTATAACGCTTTGGTAGTTAAAGGTCGAGATACTGTTGGTCAGCAAATTAATGTGACTTGCGAGGTACAACAATTATTAGGAAATAATCGAGTTAGAGCTGTAGCTATGAGTGCTACAGATGGTCTGACGAGAGGGATGGAAGTGATTGACACGGGAGCTCCTCTAAGTGTTCCGGTCGGCGGAGCTACTCTCGGGCGAATTTTCAATGTTCTTGGAGAGCCTGTTGATAATTTAGGTCCTGTAGATACTCGTACAACATCTCCTATTCATAGATCTGCGCCCGCCTTTATACAGTTAGATACGAAATTATCAATCTTTGAAACAGGGATTAAAGTGGTGGATCTTTTAGCTCCGTATCGCCGTGGAGGAAAAATCGGACTATTTGGAGGAGCTGGCGTGGGTAAAACAGTACTTATCATGGAATTGATCAACAACATTGCCAAAGCTCATGGAGGCGTATCCGTATTTGGCGGAGTAGGCGAACGTACTCGTGAAGGAAATGATCTCTACATGGAAATGAAAGAATCCGGGGTGATTAATGAAAAAAATATTGCAGAATCAAAAGTAGCTCTAGTCTATGGTCAAATGAATGAACCGCCGGGAGCTCGTATGAGAGTTGGTTTGACTGCACTAACCATGGCGGAATATTTCCGGGATGTTAATGAACAAGACGTGCTTCTATTCATCGACAATATCTTTCGTTTTGTCCAAGCGGGGTCAGAAGTATCCGCTTTATTAGGGAGAATGCCCTCCGCAGTGGGTTATCAACCCACCCTTAGTACAGAAATGGGTTCTTTGCAAGAAAGAATTACTTCCACCAAAGAGGGATCTATAACTTCGATCCAAGCAGTTTATGTACCTGCAGATGATTTGACCGACCCCGCTCCTGCCACGACATTTGCACATTTAGATGCTACTACCGTACTATCAAGAGGATTAGCTGCCAAAGGTATTTATCCAGCAGTAGATCCTTTAGATTCAACGTCAACTATGTTACAACCTGGGATCGTTGGCGAGGAACATTATGAAACTGCGCAAAAAGTGAAGCAAACTTTACAACGTTACAAAGAACTTCAGGACATTATAGCTATCCTGGGGTTGGACGAATTATCCGAAGAAGATCGTTTAACTGTAGCAAGAGCACGAAAAATTGAGCGTTTCTTATCACAACCCTTCTTCGTGGCGGAAGTCTTTACCGGTTCTCCGGGAAAATATGTTGGTCTCGCGGAAACAGTTAGGGGGTTTCAACTGATCCTTTCCGGAGAATTAGACAGTCTTCCTGAGCAGGCCTTTTATTTGGTGGGTAACATCGATGAAGCTACCGCGAAAGCTATGAACTTAGAAGGGGAGAAGAAATGACCTTAAATCTTTGTGTACTGACTCCTAATCGAATCATTTGGGATTCAGAAGTGAAAGAAATTATTTTATCCACTAATAGTGGCCAAATTGGCGTATTACCAAACCATGCTCCTATTGCCACAGCGGTGGATATAGGTCTTTTGAGAATACGTCTCAACGACCAGTGGTTAACGGCGGCTCTGATGGGTGGTTTCGCTAGAATAAGTAATAATGAGATCACTATTTTAGGAAATGATGCGGAGATGAGTACTGACATTGATCCGCAAGAAGCTCAACAAGCTCTTGAAATAGCTGAAGCTAACTTGAGTAGAGCTCAGGGTAAGAGACAGGCAATTGAGGCGAATCTAGCTCTCAGACGAGCTAGGACACGAGTAGAGGCTGTGAATGTTATTTCACAATAACATAATCAAAAGAAGTTCTTTATTATACACCACAATTTACACCACATTTTGATTGAACACAATCAAATTTAGATGATACAATGAAAAAAGAAGATGGGTAGAGAAACTTATTAGATACCATGGATTCTGGTATCTAATAAGTTCTACCTACTATTGGATTTGAACCAATGACTCCCGCCGTATGAAAGCAATACTCTAACCACTGAGTTAAGTAGGTTATTTATCATCACAAAAAAAGGACCCATCGTCTCCGGGATTATAGGTGGAATATTATTTCTAAGCAATACCAATCTGCTAACAGTAAACGGATCAGAGAGCTATGATGTGGGGTCCTATCTTGACAAGAAATTATCTATATGTTAAGATATCTATGACAAGGGCTATAGCTCAGTTAGGTAGAGCACCTCGTTTACACGTGCGCCAATGCTTTTCAAAGGAGCCCATTATGCAATGAACATAATTGATCTTATTGAGAAATCGATGTCTTACTCCATAGATTCGAGGGAACAAGAGAACAATAGCCTGACAAATATTTGGTTCGGTCCGATTCGAGTGCGAATTCAGGTGACAAATCAAATAGAATCCACAATTGATTTGTTAATTGATAAGGTAAATACCCAGCCCATTCAATGCTAGGCCTAATGAGTATAAGGGACTCAAAAGAACCTCTTTTCGTCCTATGAACTTTAAGGTGTATGAAGTCTCATATTTGACTCTTGCAGCGGAGCGATAGAGACTCCATTTAACTTAGGTTGATCTAGGCCGGAGGCAGACCTAAGTCAAGGCAACCCTTCTTTGAAACACTTTGGTATTGCTCCTAGATCAGAATACAAATGATGAATCGCAGAGCACATGGAGCCATCTTATTATCTTCCTGTAAAGAAAAAATATGGTGGACTAACTGATCTTTACATTAATCAGTTGATGAAAGAGCCCAATGCAACAAAATGCATGTTGGGTCTTTGAAACAGTTCGAATCATTTTGATAATAATCAGTTTGATCTGTTTTACCGAGAAGGTCTACGGTTCGAGTCCGTATAGCCCTAACACATTTCATTTTTTTTTGTATAGACATTCTATTTTAGTTTAGTATAGTTTTCATTTCTTCATCAGTACTTGTTTATGGACTGACATGACAGGTTCCTTTATCCATAGAAATGAAAGCATTACCACATGCCCATGTCAATACATAAGGACATTAAAATAAAAACAATAATTCATTCCAACAGATCCAATCGCTATTTGCAAAATCTCGGATAAAATACCTATCCTTTTTCATTAATCTTCATGGATGAATTACATATGACTTTTTTCCTGTCCATGATCAAAAAGTTACTGATATATTTTTGTTTTGGTATACCCAATCCCAGTCAATTTATGAAGTGAAAATCATGACATGATTCTGTCTAAAAACTGCATTCTGACCCAATCAAGTCGAATACAATACTTAAGTTACACGGATCTAGTACCTATTCTTTTGTTGGTCTTGTATTTGTAGAAGTCCCCCGACTCCGACTAATTAGTTTTTGGCCGAACAATAATCAAATTGGTTGTTTCAAATATAATGCAGAGATAATGAATTGGTCCCTAATGTATCAATGTTCCTTCTTCTGTATTCTATGAGTTGGGTCGGTTTTGGGATTTGGTCTATCGAATTGTTCAACAATGTGTGATTCTTTCTTTTCTATTAGAAGTATCTTATGTAGATCATTTATGATTCCACTGATGACTGATTCTATCACTCTGTGCTATCTTTCATTGTGTAGTGTAAGTTTGCTCCAAAACAAACCCCTTTTGTAGCGAAACCCAACCCATTTGTTCTTCCCCAATCGCGGTCTTTCTTTAGTACTCGATTCTTTTTATTTCTGAGAGGATCCGCGAGTATAGTACAGATTCCAAGTTTCTCATTTAACGAATTTTCTACCTGGATTTTAATGAAAAGAATACTTCAAGTAGAATATGCTAGAAATCCCTAGTCATTTTACCCCAATGGAAATGAAATTCGAATATAAATTATAAATATATAATATAAATATATATGAATTCCATTGGAAATTCGAAATAAAATTAACTAAACTATAAAAACAAAAACATAGTTATACTAATATGATAGATATTAGTAGTATTATTTATTACTATTATAGTTAGAGTATATTTATATACTATTTTAGTATTTGTATTTAATTACTTTATTCTATTTTGTTTTTAGGGAGAAACCGAGACAAAGTAAGAGAGTTTTGTTTGTGTAAGAGCATCCTATATCTACACTATATGTAAATGGAATCTAAATGCAAAATAAATATAAGTGGGGTTCCGTTGTATGAATCTTTAAACAAGACATGCCCTATAGAAAACAAACTCTAAACTATGCGGGTTTGATCAAAAAATTTTCTTTTTTCGCCTAAGAAGTTCTGGATGAATTGACAATTTCAATTTCAATCGAATAATTCAGCCTATGCCATATTAATAGGAGTAATATTTATGTTTCTGCTTCACGAATATGATATTTTCTGGGCATTTCTAATAATATCAGGTGCTATTCCTATCTTGGCATTTGTAATTTCCGGAGTTTTAGCTCCGATTAGTGAAGGACCAGAGAAGCTCTCTAGTTATGAATCAGGTATAGAACCCATGGGAGACGCTTGGGTACAATTCCGAATCCGCTATTACATGTTTGCTCTAGTTTTTGTTGTTTTTGATGTTGAAACGGTCTTTCTTTATCCATGGGCAATGAGTTTCGATGTATTGGGTGTATCCGTATTTATAGAAGCTTTAATTTTCGTGCTTATCCTAATTGTTGGTTCAGTTTATGCATGGCGAAAAGGAGCATTGGAATGGTCTTAGCTGAATATTCAGACAATCAAAAAAAGAAAAAAGAAGGAAAAGATTACATTGAGACAGTTATGAATTTGATTGATTTTCCATTACTTGACCAAACATCCCCTAATTCAGTTATTTCAACTACATCGAATGATCTTTCGAATTGGTCAAGACTTTCCAGTTTATGGCCTCTTCTCTATGGTACCAGTTGTTGTTTCATTGAATTTGCTTCATTAATAGGCTCACGATTCG